ATGCAACGATGATTCTTTTCTACAAATCATAAAGACATTGGTACATTATATTTTATCTTCGGAGCTTGATCAGGAATAGTTGGAACATCATTAAGATTAATTATTCGAGCTGAACTAGGTCAACCAGGGACCTTAATTGGTAATGATCAAATTTATAATGTTGTTGTTACAGCTCATGCATTTGTTATAATTTTCTTTATAGTTATACCAATTATAATTGGAGGATTTGGTAACTGACTTGTACCTTTAATACTAGGTGCCCCTGATATAGCATTCCCTCGTATAAACAATATAAGATTTTGACTTCTTCCTCCATCTTTAACATTACTTCTAATAAGAGGAATAGTTGAAAGAGGTGTTGGTACTGGATGAACTGTATACCCTCCTTTAGCAGCCGCTATCGCTCACGCAGGTGCCTCCGTAGATCTTGGGATCTTTTCTCTTCATTTAGCTGGTGTTTCCTCTATTTTAGGAGCCGTAAATTTCATGACAACCGTAATCAATATACGTTCTTTCGGTATAAGAATAGATCAAATACCTCTATTTGTATGATCAGTATTTATTACAGCCATCCTTCTTCTCCTATCGCTTCCTGTCCTAGCCGGAGCTATTACCATGCTATTAACGGACCGTAATCTGAATACTTCATTTTTCGATCCTGCCGGAGGAGGGGATCCCGTACTCTACCAACATTTATTCTGATTCTTCGGGCACCCTGAAGTATATATTTTAATTCTGCCCGCCTTTGGTATGATTTCTCACATTGTTAGACAAGAATCGGGTAAAAAAGAATCATTTGGAACTCTTGGAATAATTTATGCTATAATGGCTATTGGTATTCTAGGATTTATTGTATGAGCTCATCATATGTTTACAGTTGGTATAGACGTTGATACTCGAGCATATTTTACTTCTGCTACAATAATTATTGCAGTCCCTACTGGGATTAAGATTTTTAGATGACTTAGAACTCTTCATGGTACTCAAATTAACTATAGACCTTCTATATTATGAGCATTAGGATTTATTTTCTTATTTACAGTAGGAGGTCTTACAGGAGTTGTCTTGGCAAACTCATCTATTGATATTATCCTTCATGATACATACTACGTCGTAGCCCACTTCCATTATGTTCTTTCTATGGGAGCAGTATTTGGTATTTTTGCTGGTATTGCTCACTGATTCCCATTATTTACTGGACTCTCACTAAACCCCAAATGAATAAAAATTCATTTTACTATTATATTTGTAGGTGTCAATATTACATTCTTTCCTCAACACTTTTTAGGACTAAATGGAATACCTCGGCGATACTCCGACTATCCTGATGCGTATACCACATGAAATATTGTCTCTTCTATAGGGTCTATAGTATCTCTTATTGCTATATTAATTTTTATAATTGTAATTTGAGAAGCTCTTATTTCAAATCGTCCTGTTCTATTCTCCCCTTTTTTGCCCTCTTCTATTGAATGAAATCATTCTTATCCCCCTGCGGACCACTCATACATGGAAATTCCATTAATTACTAACTTCTAAAATGGCAGATAGATGCATAGGATTTAAGCTCCTACTAGGAAGATATTCTTTCTTCTTTTAGAAATATTTTTCTACCTACTTTACACTTTAATGGCAACATGAACCTATTTAGGATTTCAAGACAGAGCTTCTCCCTTAATGGAGCAATTAATTTTCTTTCACGATCATATTATAATTGTTCTTATTATAATTATTACTTTTGTAGGATATATAATAGCATCAGTCCTAAATAACTCTTTTATTAATCGATATATACTTGAGCACCAAACTATTGAATTGATTTGAACGGCGGTTCCAGCTATTATTTTAATTTTTATTGCCCTTCCATCTCTTCGATTATTATATCTTCTAGATGAAGTTAACAACCCTTCTATTACGCTAAAAACAGTAGGTCATCAATGATATTGAAGATATGAGTATTCTGACTTCCTTGATGTTGAATTTGACTCATACATAACTCCTACTAACGAGTTAGAACAGTCTGGGTTCCGTTTATTAGAGGTAGATAATCGAACTGTCCTTCCTATAAATACGCAAGTTCGTATTGTAATTACAGCAGCCGATGTAATCCACTCTTGGACTGTACCGGCCTTAGGTGTGAAGGCAGACGCCATTCCTGGGCGACTTAATCAAACTAGCTTTATAATGTCTCGGCCGGGGTTATTTTACGGTCAATGTTCCGAAATCTGTGGAGCAAATCATAGATTTATACCTATTGTAATTGAAAGAGTTAATACAAATTCCTTTTTAAATTGAATTTCTTCTTATTCCGACTCACCCGATGACTGAAAGTAAGTGTAGGTCTTTTAAACCTATTATAGTATGCCCGCCTACTTCTGGTGAAAGAAATTAGTTAAATTATAATATTAATTTGTCAAGTTAAAGTTATCTTTCAAAGATATTTCTTAGTGCCTCAAATAGCCCCCTTAATATGACTTTACTTATATTGCTTCTTTTTACTAAGGCTAATTATTTTTATATCAATTAATTATTTTATCAAACCTTATGAAAAAATTAACTCAAAAGCTGACTCATTTTCCCTCCCTCCTCAACCTTCTTGAAAATTATAGCAAATTTATTCTCAATTTTTGAACCCTCCTCAAGAATTTTTAATTTATCCTTAAACTGAATATCTACTCTTCTTGGCCTTATATTTATTCCTTACCTTTTTTGAGCCTCTCCTTCACGCTGATCTTTATGCTGAAGTGATATTATTTTTACTTTACATAAAGAGTTCAAAGCATTATTAAATGTTTATTGTACAGGATCAACTATATTTTTTGTCACATTATTTTCCCTAATTGTCTATAACAATTTTTTAGGTCTTTTACCTTATGTTTTTACAAGATCTAGGCATATAGCAATAACTCTGGCTCTTTCTTTACCCTTGTGAGTCACTTTAATAATTAGAGGCTGAATTAATCATACTCAACATATATTTGCCCATCTTGTCCCTCAAGGAACACCTTCAGTTCTTATACCATTTATAGTATTAATTGAAACAATTAGTAATATTATTCGCCCTGGGACCTTAGCTGTACGACTAGCTGCTAATATGATTGCAGGTCACTTACTTTTAACATTACTAGGTAATACTGGCCCCTCAATAACATCTTCAATTATCTTATCAATTCTTATTTTTTCTCAGATTCTCTTATTAACTTTAGAAGCTGCTGTTGCAATTATTCAATCTTATGTATTTGCTGTTCTAAGAACTCTTTATACTAGAGAAATTAACTAATGACATCATCACACGGATTCCATCCCTATCATTTAGTAGACATAAGGCCATGACCTCTAACAGGCTCAATTAGTGCAATAATGTTAACCACAGGCTTAATCAAGTGATTTCATCAATATAATATAAGTCTCTTAATTTTAAGATTTATTGCTATTTTACTTACTATATATCAATGATGACGTGATATTACCCGAGAAGGAACATTCCAAGGTCTCCATACTTCAGTAGTAGTAAAAGGGTTACGATGGGGAATAATTCTTTTTATTGCATCAGAAGTTTTATTCTTCTTCTCTTTTTTCTGGGCCTTTTTTCATAGAAGTCTAGCCCCAACAATTGAAATCGGAATAAATTGACCTCCCTATGGAATTCAGCCTTTCAATCCCTTCCAAATTCCTTTACTTAATACTACTATTTTATTATCCTCTGGGGCAACTGTAACTTGAGCCCACCATGCTATTATAGAGTCCAATCACAGGCAAGCTATTCAAAGATTAGGATTAACTATTATTTTAGGATTTTACTTTACTGCCCTTCAAGCATTTGAATACATTGAAGCTCCTTTTACTATTGCCGATTCTGTATTTGGTTCAACCTTTTTTGTTGCTACTGGATTTCACGGCCTACATGTAATTATTGGCACCTCATTTTTACTTATTTGCTTTTTTCGATTATTTTTTTGTCATTTTTCATCTAATCATCATGTAGGATTTGAAGCAGCTGCTTGATATTGGCATTTTGTTGATGTGGTGTGGCTGTTCCTTTATGTATTTATTTACTGATGAGGGGGTTAATTTTTTTAATATAACAAAGTATATCTGACTTCCAATCAGAAAGTCTAGCTTCTAGAAAAAATAATTCTTATTATAACATGTTTTTCTCTTCTAACAATTATTATCTGTTATATCGTTATAACACTAGCATCACTTATCTCCAAAAAAACTATTATTGACCGAGAAAAAAACTCTCCTTATGAATGTGGCTTTGATCCTAAAGGATCAGCCCGATTCCCATTTTCCTTACGATTCTTCTTAATTGCTGTAATTTTTCTAATTTTTGATGTAGAAATTACTTTACTTCTACCTCTAGCATCTATTTTTAGTACTACTAAAATGACCTCATGATTATTTACTGGAACTCTTTTTTTATTAATTTTATTAGTGGGTCTTTATTACGAATGGGTCCAAGGCGCCCTAGAATGGTCTAAATAACTCAAGGCTATAGTCAAATATTTATGACATATGAGTTGCATTCATAAAGTGTTTCTATAAACTAGCTTTAATTTTATTAGAAAGCGAAATTTATCGCATTTAGTTTCGACCTAAACTTTGGCTTCTAAGCCTCTAATAATTGATTGAAACCAAAATAGAGGTATATCACTGTTAATGATAAAATTGAAGTTTACTTCCAATCAAGAGGAATATTATGACAAAAAAGAAAGCTTCTAACTTTTTTTTAAGCGGTTAAACTCCGTTTATATTCCTGTTTTTATAGTGTAAATAACACGTTACATTTTCGTTGTAAAACTGAAAATCTTTTTTCTAAAAACTGTTTCTTTTTTTTACACTTTACACTCAAAGTAACTATTACATCTTAAGCGCCACAAGCTAACGTCTTTTTCTTTAAACTATTTGAGTTATTTACAGAGTTAACACTCTCTTTTGCAGCTTCAATGCAATATTCTGTATAAATTATATAAATTAAATAACTAAAACTATAAAAATAATAATTATAATTACTAGTATTTTTAAAAAAACTTTAATTCTATTTAACTGTATAATATTTAAAAGGTAAAATACCCGAGAAAGTAAATAAAATAACCCTTGACCACCGTAAAACTCGAATCAACCTTTATCAATAACTTTTTCTATGTAACTTCCTCTTCTTAGTCTTTTTTCTCTTAGTTTTAAAGTTCTTAATATAGGCATAAATCATATGGATCCTATTATTACAACTCTTTTATAGTTAAATAACCTCTTTAATGTATAATTCACCCTTATAATATTTAATATATATCCAATTAAACCTCCTAAAATTCTCACTACTATAACAAGTATTTTCATAGCACCTCTTAAACAAATTATATAACACTCTGGGAATAGTCTTCATCTTAATACACATCCTCCTAAAATAACCCCTACTCCTAAACCACATATTGAATTAGTTATTGTATAATCTTCATCAGATAAATTCGAAAAAGACCTCAAGTTATATTCCCCTCTAATAGAATAGTAGATTAAACGTAAAGTATATATTACTGTTAGTCCAGTAGCTAATACATATAAAATTAATGCAATAAAATTAACTCATCTTATAAAAGCTACCTCTAAAATTATATCCTTAGAGTAAAACCCAGCTATAAAAGGAAACCCACATAAAGCTAAATTAGCAATAGTCATATAAGATACTGTTAAAGGCATAAATTTGACTAGATTTCCTATAAATCGAATATCTTGGTATCCTCCTACTCTATGAATAACTACTCCGGCACACATAAAAAGTAAAGCCTTAAATAAAGCATGTCTTAATAAATGAAAAAAGGCAAGATCTACGTAGCCTAAAGATAAAATTCTTAATATTACTCCCAATTGTCTTAAAGTAGATAAGGCAATAATTTTTTTTAAATCATATTCAAAATTAGCCCCTAACCCCGCTATAAATATTGTTAAACATGAAATAATAAGTAAAATTCTTTGTACAGCCGATCCTTCTAGAGCACCACTAAATCGAATTATCAAATATACTCCTGCAGTAACTAATGTCGAAGAATGAACTAAAGCTGAGACTGGGGTGGGAGCTGCTATTGCAGCAGGAAGTCAAGCAGAAAACGGAATTTGAGCTCTTTTAGTTATAGCTGAAACTATTAATAAAAATTTTAATAAAATTCACTCTTCTCCTATATAATATCTATAAAATAAAAAATTTCATCCTCCTAATCTTCTTATTAAACCAATTCTTAATAAAATTGCTACATCTCCAACACGATTAGATAAAATAGTTAACATACCCGCATTAGCAGACTTCTCGTTACTATAATAAATTACTAGCGCATAAGAAACAAGTCCTAATCCATCTCATCCTAATAAAATACTAATTAAATTAGGACTTAAAACCATAAATCTTATAGACATAACAAAAGCTAATACAAGATACATAAAACGATTAGAAGTTTTATCTTCTGCTATATATCTTCCTCTATAATAAAGTACACTTCCAGAAATTACAAAAACAAATCCTATGAACAATAAAGATACTCAATCCAGCACAATGGTAAACACTATTCTTCTCCCTATTAATCTAAAAAGCTCTCATTCAATTACATCTATTACCCTAGAGTTAACTTTTAATAAAGCTGTAGTAATACAAGTACCTGAACCTATTATTAAACTTAGTATTCTAATTTCATGTATAGAAATTTTTCAAATCATTCTTTATATAAAAGATTGCTTAGATAGCTAATAATGTCCTATTTAAAATTATAAAATTTAGTGGTAACCAATGTAGTATTAAACTCAAATATTCACTTACTTTACCCGAACAGCAAGAATATAGAGAGTTATAAAATACTCCATGCTGTCTTAAACTATATATATATAGAGTATAGCTAGCTCTAAAAAAAGATAAGAGTCTAATTCCTAAAATAGAAATTTTTCTCCATCTTACTACAGTTAAAATTAATATAATCTCCCCTGCTAAATTTAAAGAAGGAGGACTAGCCATATTTCTTACACTTAATAAAAACCATCAAAGCCCTATTCTAGGCATAAAAGATAATAATCCTTTATTAACTATTAGTCTTCGACTTCCAGTACGCTCATATACTATATTAGCTAAACAAAATAACCCAGAGGAACACAGACCATGGCCGACTATTAAAATTACACATCCAGCTAATCCCCATCAACTAAAAATTATGATTCCACATAATACTAATCTTATATGAACTACTGAAGAATAAGCAATTAAAGATTTTATATCAACTTGACGCATACATATTAAACTTACATAAATTCCTCCAATAATTCTTAGACTTACTCATAATCAAGAGAACTCTTTACTAATCATTTGGAATATAACAAGAACTCGAATTAACCCATAGCCTCCTAATTTTAATAAAACGCCAGCTAAAATTATAGAACCTGCAATTGGAGCTTCTACATGGGCCTTAGGCAGCCATAAGTGAAATATAAATATAGGTAATTTTACTAAAAAGGCAACTACAGTTCTAATATATCAAAAACTATTTAAATACCTTAACCTACTTAAAGATTCTCTCAAATTAATAATTAACCTCCCTCTAATTGAATAATAAATAAGTAAAGATACTAACAATGGCAAAGAAAAAGCCAGAGTATAAAATAACATATAGATACCAGCCTGAATTCGTTCAGGCTGGTATCCTCAACCTAGAATTAAGATTAATGTAGGAATTAATGAAGCTTCAAATCTAATGTAGAACATTAAATAGTCTATTGAAGAAAATGTTAAGACCAAAAATAATAACAATATAATATTTGTCAAAACAAAGCTTCCATTAAATAATTTTAAATTATTAACTTTTTGACTAGAAACTAAAATTAAAGACACAATTCAAGCTCTTAATATTACTATAATGTACCCAATATAATCTAGTCCTAAGTTAAATCCTAATCTAAATATATAAAAGTTATGATAGCATTTTACTCTTATTAAAAATCTAATAAAGAATATCCCTACTTGAACAATTTTTCACTCACCATTAAATTTTATCAATATCACTAAAGGAATAATAAATTTTAACATTCTAATAAATTAAATCTCGAAAACACATCGTTTCCATGACTTCGTACTACTAAAATCAATATAGTTAATCCTAAAGCCCCTTCACAAGCAGCAAGAGTTAAAAAAAACAGAGAAAAATAAACCTCACTACCAATTAAAGCTAATTGTGTACTTATTAGCCAAAATACTCCAAGCATTATAAATTCAAGTCTTAATAGGGAATTTAATATATGCTTACTATAAGAAATAAAACCTCAGCACCCACAAAAAATTATAATTATAGGGATATAAATTATCACTCTTCTAAAATTTACCATTAGTTTTAATAGTTTAATATAAAACTTTGGTCTTGTAAACCAAAAATGAAACTAGTTTCTTAAAACTTCAGAGAAAAAGAAAGAACTTTATCTTTAATTCCCAAAACTAATATTTTACTTAAACTATTCTCTGTTATGACTTTACTTTTTATTCCCTCTATTTTAGTTTTATCTTTTCTGTTCACTCGTTTAACTCACCCCTTATCAATAGGATTAGCCTTGCTAATTCAAACCATTTTAATTTCTTTAACTACAGGGCTATCTACCTACTCCTACTGATTTTCTTATATTTTGTTTATAATCTTCTTAGGAGGTATATTAGTTCTATTTATTTATGTGACTTCATTGGCTTCTAATGAATCATTTCATTTTTCACACTCTATTTTAGTAAGTTCGTTGGGATTCTTAATCCTTCTAATACCATTGACTTTACTTTGAGACTCTCTGCTTAATGGTTCTATAACTCAACTCCCGCTCTCATCTTTAAATATAGAATCTTCTAACGTATTTATTATCAGCTGAATTTATACAGCTAACTTAATAAACTTTACTTTATTTATTATTCTATATCTACTCTTAACTTTAATCGTTGTAGTAAAAATTACTAATCTATTCAAAGGCCCCCTTCGACTTTCCCCTTAATGGCAATACCCATCCGAAAATCTCACCCCTTATTTAAAATTATCAATAATTCTTTAGTTGATATACCACTGCCATCAAACATTTCAACTTTTTGAAACTTCGGGTCCTTACTAGGGCTATGTTTAGTAATCCAAATTGCTACCGGTTTATTCCTAGCAATACATTATACTGCTCATATTGATCTAGCATTTTCTAGAGTGGCACACATTTGCCGAGATGTAAATTATGGATGATTATTACGTACTATACACGCTAATGGAGCTTCATTTTTCTTTATCTGTATTTACATTCATATTGGACGAGGAATTTATTATGGCTCTTATATAACTTTCCATGCTTGAATAGTCGGAGTTGTAATTTTATTTATAGTAATAGCAACAGCTTTTTTAGGTTATGTTTTACCATGAGGACAAATATCGTTCTGAGGGGCTACAGTAATTACTAATCTATTTTCAGCTATTCCTTATATTGGAACAGACTTAGTTCAGTGAATCTGAGGGGGATTCTCAGTTGACAATGCGACTCTTACTCGATTTTTCACTTTCCACTTTGTTCTTCCTTTTATTATTGCTGCAATAACTATTATTCATATTTTTTTCCTTCATCAATCAGGGGCTAATAATCCCTTAGGAGTCTCTAGGCAACTAGATAAGGTTCCTTTCCATCCATATTTTACTTTTAAAGATATCGTAGGGTTTATTGTAATATTTACTCTTCTACTAACCCTGTCCCTTTTAAACCCTTATCTACTAGGAGACCCAGATAATTTTATTAGAGCTAATCCCCTAGTAACTCCAGCTCATATTCAACCCGAATGATATTTCCTATTTGCTTACGCCATTCTTCGGTCTATTCCTAATAAATTAGGAGGGGTTATTGCATTAGTAGCATCTGTTGCTATTATTATAGTCCTCCCTTTTACACATACGTCAAACTTTCGTAGGCTAACTTTCTACCCCTTAAATCAGTTTATATTCTGAACTTTAGTATCTGTATTAATTTTACTTACTTGAATTGGAGCTCGACCAGTAGAAGAGCCCTATGTGCTTACAGGTCAAATCTTAACAGTTTTATATTTCTTATTATTTATTATTAATCCTTTACTCTTAATCGGATGGGATAAAATACTAAAATGATTGTTTAGTTTATTTAAAATAGATATTTTGAAAGTATCAGAAAAGAAAAAAATCTTAACAATCTATTACAATATATTATTTTAATTATAAATTATAAATTTAAAACAAAACATAAGGATTTTAACCCTAAAAAAAATAATAAATAATTAATAGACACCGGTAAAAATCTTTTTCAAGCTAAATATATGAGCTTATCATACCGAAGTCGAGGTAGTGTACCTCGTACTCAAACGAAAATGAAAGCCAATAGCATGGATTTAAGATAAAATATAACTCTAGAAGGTCTTCTTCCTAAGAATACAATAACGAATAATACCCTTATAAAAAGAATACTAGAATATTCTGCTATAAAAATCAAAGCAAACCCTCCTCTTCTATATTCAGTATTAAATCCCGATACTAATTCTGACTCTCCTTCTGCAAAATCAAAAGGAGTACGATTAGTTTCTGCTAAACAAGAAGCAAATCAAATAAGTCTTAATGGAAAAGATATGAATATAAATCATACATAATTTTGATATTTAACAAACAACTCTAATCTAAATCCACCTAATAATATAATATAGGATAATAAAATTAAAGCTAATCTTACTTCATAAGAAATAGTCTGAGCTACTCTACGAAGTCTCCCAAGTAGAGAATATTTACAGTTAGACGCCCAACCGGCTACTATTACCCTATATACTCCTATTCCTAAACAACAAAAAAAAAATAAAATCCTTATATTAAATCTTACTAGCCCTACGTCATAAGGTATAACTCTTCATGCTAACAAAGATAAAAATAAACTAAATACCGGACATAAATAATAGATGATAAAATTAGATATAATAGGTATAGTTTGCTCTTTAGTAAATAACTTAATTGCATCGGAAAAAGGCTGTAATAATCCCATATACCCTACCTTATTAGGGCCTTTACGAATCTGAATATAGCCTAAAATTTTACGTTCCAATAAGGTGACAAAGGCTACTCCAATTAGTACACAAATAATTAAAACAAGGTAATTTACAATCTCCACCATTAACATAAAACAATTAGACTTAATTATTTTACTATTTATAGAACTTAATTCTATTTAACTAGATCCTAAATCTAGTACATATTATCTGACAAAATAGCATTTCAATTTCAAAAAAAATTTTGACTATCTAATCCTTTCGTACTAAGATACTCTTATAATTCCTAGAAGATAGAAACCGACCTGGCTCCCGCCGGTCTGAACTCAAATCATGTAAAATATTAAAGGTCGAACAGACCTTCTTTTATAGCTGCTGCACTATAAAGACATTTTAATTCAACATCGAGGTCGCAAACTTTTTCTTTGATAAGAACTCTCAGAAAAAATAACGCTGTTATCCCTAAAGTAACTTGATCTTAAAATCCTTATAAAGGATCAATTATTTATATTAATCAAATATTTTTGTAAATCTATATAGCAGTTACTTTATTTATACCATTGTCGCCCCAACCAAATAAATTCTTCAGAAATTATTTTTATACGAAAATATATAAGATCTTTAAATTTATAAAGCTTTATAGGGTCTTATCGTCCCTCTAGGGTATTTAAGCCTTTTCACTTAAAAGTTAAATTCAATAAAAATAAAAGAGACAGCTTGTTCTTTGTCCAACCATTCATACAAGTTTTCAATTAAAAAACTAATGATTATGCTACCTTTGCACGGTCAAGATACCGCGGCTATTTAATAATTTTATCAGTGAGCAGGCTAGACTATAAATAGTTTCATAATAGCCATGTTTTTGATAAACAGGCAAGAACAGATCTTTGCCGAATTCCTTTTCTATTTCAAGTAATTTTTATAATTAAATTTTTATTTTTATTCTATTATTTTCTTTTTACAATTTATACTTTACTAATATAATCATTATTTCTTAATTTTCTTGATTTAAATTAATATCCTAATACTCTATAAAGATTTGATAAATTATTTTAACAGTAAATCTAAATTAAAACACTTTACTATCATAGCTACTCTTAAGCCTAGAAAAATTACATTTTTTATTTTTTCTATTATTTAATACTTTTAGTGATAAGAAGCTAATCCCTCCTACCCTTTACTATTAAATTAATTAAATTTAATAAGCAAATTATATTTTATTCTTAGGAAACCAGATAATATAAGGCTCGTTTGACGTTTCATCTTTAATACTAAATTTCAAATTTTTTTATTACAAAAAATAGTTTAAAGTATTAGCTATCCTTAGTTCGAGAACTACAAACATATTTGTAATAGTTTGATTACCCCTGATACACAAGGTACAATAATTTATATTTACTTACAAATTTTAAACTAGATAATATATATTTCCTGTTCAGTACTTATTAGCTATAGCCTTTAAAAAATTTCATTAATAAATACTTTTATATCTGTAATATTAATTTTTAGAAACTTTATTATATTATAAATTGGCGATATATTAAAACTCAAAGCATACTGACTTGCACAATAAAACTTCTCAACGTAAGTGAGACGCTAAACTATTTCTAGCTCTACTTTGTATCCTATCCAGACTCACTTTCCAGTAAGTCTACTTTGTTACGACTTATCTCATCTTAAAATGAAAGCGACGGGCGATATGTACATGATTTAGAGCTTATATCTAACAAGCATATTAAACTTATCCTACAATCAAATCCTCCTTCCAATTAGCATTTAAACTATTTATCCGTATTAAGTAAAACTTATTGTAACCCATTTTAACTCAATTATAAGCTGCACCTTGATCTAATATATTTAACATTATTGATAAATTCAGTAATTTATTCTATAAAAATTACCTAATAATGATGGTATACATACTTTACAAAATTGAGCAAGATTATTCGTGGTTTATCGATTCAAAAACAGGTTCCTCTGACTAGACTAAATCACCGCCAAATTCTTCAAATTTCTAGGATATAACTATTACTACTTAGGCTTTTATTAATTATTCTCTGGTATAATAGGGTATCTAATCCTAGTTTAAGTCCAGTATTTTATTGCTTCAGCTATTAATTAATCATTACTCGTAATTCTATAAAAAGAAAATCCAATTTCACTCTTTTATTCTTCTAGATTTTTATTAATTACCGTATTCCTCGCTTAACAATAAGCCAATGTTTCTTATTTAACTTTAGAGTATAACCGCGACTGCTGGCACAATATTAATCAAGCTTTAACGTATTGCTAAATCTTAAATTATTAAATTGTTTAATATTATATACTGAGATTGTTGACCTATAGCCAATGCTATAGTCTATGTCCTAATAATAATCTTAAATTTTTATTATCTACTCGCTTTGACTTTCATACAAATTCAATACTAAGAACAAGAAATAAAGAAATAATCAAACTTTAATAATCTTTAAACCCTCCAATCCACTTAACTGACAGAAACACTCTATAAGCCAAAAAAGAATAAAAAATTAAAACATTTATATATATATATATATGTATATGCATATATTATAAACAACTCATTTATATTAATTATATATATATAAATGTATAAATTATATTAACTATTATAAAAAAAATTCCATATAATCAAAGACACATAGATTAATTCTCATAATATAAATCACAAACAATTATATGGTCTCCACTATAAATAAAATAACAGATATTATTTAACTTAATATATAATCCCTCAAAATTATATAGAAGTTTATAAACTAGTTCTGTACTTTACTAAATTTTTTTTAAAGCATACAATTATATAAATTTAAAATTACATGCAATTAAAGCCTCCCGGCATAAAGATATACAATTAAATTAACCTAACAAATGATTGCAGGGTACCATAATCCATTCACTTCCTCCAGGGGTGTGAATTATGGTACCCTCCAATCATTTACTAGTATAGGAGGGTAAATGAGAGTTATAAATAGTTATATGATTATAACCATTAATTCTTTTAATATTAAATATTAAAAATTTATAAATATTTAATTATATATATATATATATATAATTTTTGGTATCATATCTCATCCTTCACCAATTCTTATAAACTTTTATTCAAATTATCAGACTAATTCCATACTAACTCTAATTTTAACAGTTTCTTTTTTAATTATTCTATTTATTTTGTAAACATAATTAGATTACTAGAAATATATTATTTATAATATAGTGCCTGATTGAAAAGGATAGCTTTGATAGAGCTAATAATGTAGTATTTCTACCTATATTATACGTAACGGATTTACACCATCTCTTTAAAGATCAAAACTTTATGTGCTCTGTACACCAACGAATAAATTTAAAGATAAGCTAAATTAAGCTAATGGGCTCATACCCCGTAAATGAAAGTACAACCTTTCTCTTTTTAATGACCTTTCCAATTTCCTATTTATTATTTTTTTTCACACTATTAGCAGGAACCTTTTTATCAATCTCATCTACTTCCTGATTTGGAGCTTGGCTAGGATTAGAATTAAACTTACTCTCTTTTATTCCATTAGTTACAACTAAATTATGTCCTTTTCTCTCCGAATCAGCCATTAAATATTTTTTAGTCCAAGCTCTTGCTTCTACTTTTCTTATTATATCTAGATCTATATATATATATATTCCAAATTTTGCATATAGTTTAATTTTAATTTCACTAATAATTAAACTTGGTGCTGCTCCTATGCATTTTTGATTTCCACAAGTTATCGAAGGTTTATCTTGGCCCCAAGCTTTTATTCTCCTTACAATTCAAAAAGTAGCCCCTATATTCCTAATTTCTTATTTAACATTTACTCCTACTTTAACATTTATAATCACCTCTATAGCTTTGCTTTCTTCTTTAATTGGAGCCCTAGGGGGACTAAATGTTATAAAACTTCGTAAACTTATAGCTTTCTCTTCAATTAATCATATATCTTGAATATTAATCGCTATCTCCATCAATGATACTATGTGGTTAATTTACTTTTTGTTTTACTCCTTCACTTCAGGATCTGTGATTATCCTGCTTTACTCTACCCAGGCTTATTCTATTTCAAATATTCTAAATCAGAATAATAAAAGAGAAATCTTAGCTCTCCTTATTCCTATAAATCTATTATCCCTAGGAGGCTTACCCCCGTTCTTAGGATTTATTCCTAAATGAATTATAATTCAATTATTTTCATCAAAAATAATAATTTTTATTCTCTTAATTCTTTTATTTTCAAGATTAATTACTCTATACTTTTACCTACGACTTTTTATTCCCATAATCTTACTATCATTTTCCTCTTTATCCTTGAACATTAAATCATATTCCTCGTTCCCTTACTCCTACCTTTTAATTACCTCCTCTTTCCTTAACCTATTTGGCATTCTCTCTCCAATCCCATTTTTAATCTAGGATTTTAAGTTATATTTAAACTAAAGGCCTTCAAAGCCTAAAAAAAAAGAAATCTTTTAAATCCTAAGTTCCAGTGGCTAAGCACATCTTTAGATTTGCAGTCTAATATTATAAAATTTTACTATAGAACCTAATAAGAAAGTTAATAACTTGTGTTTAGATTTACAATCTAACGCCTAAACTCAGCCATCTTATT